AGAGTATATCTTTTAACGAGTCCAACAAAAAAAGGAAAATTTCTTTTTTCCTTGCCCATAAATGAAATATTAAATGAAATAATGAGAAACTCGAACTGAAGGCCCCTTTCTCGCGTTCGTTCTCTATTTGCATTGCTGAAACAAAACAACAAAACAATATGGGAATAAGATTTTGAAATCAAGGAAAGATATTGAAAAATGGATTTTTCAATATATTATATATATATATTATATGTATCGGAAAAGAATGTATCGGAAAAGAATATATTATATGTATCGGAAAAGAATAGCGGTTTATTCCTATAGAGCGTCCATTAACAAGAAAATCAAATCATAAATATCGACAAATTCTTGTCTTTTGTGATCACAAATTCTTGTCTTTTGTGATCTAAGAAACTAAAAAAGGAAATAAAAAACCCGCTTTCTACAATTTAATATATATCGAATTTAAATATCAGAATAGCCAATATAGTCATGATTCAATGGGTCAGGTCCACTTACTTTTTTTTTTAGTTACCGTTTTTATGGTAGGTTTGGTGGGAACAATAGGGAAGTAGGAATATTTTGGTTTGTGATTAATAAATAGGGGTTGGATATCTAGAATATTTATGTTATGTTATGTTTCCTGGAATATTTAAATAAATAATAATAAGATATAAAGAGGACTATTATGTAACTACAGGCTAGAAGCCCCCACCCACTAAGTTCAATTAGTCAATATAATAATAATTAAATGTTCAACTTTTTAATTATTAATTAGAACTCAAAATAAAATAATAAGAACTCATTATATTATAAATAATACAATAGTGTTTGCCTTTTTTTTATTATCAAAAATATCTGTATTCTTCGATGAAAAACGAAGACAAAGACTCGAGTTTCATGAAAAAAGCCCTTTATCGGATTTGAACCGATGACTTACGCCTTACCATGGCGTTACTCTACCACTGAGTTAAAAGGGCCTGCTCAATTCATGACTTAGCCATTTTCCATTATGAGTCTACTGCATATATGTATATATGCAGTAGACTCATAATGGAAATAATGGAAAAATAAATTCTATTTACCTAGAAAAGGGGTCAAATTTTTCTCGTTTTTGAATTTTCTGACTTAATGTGAGATAATGATAGGCATATTTTATCTGAACAAGAAACGAAGCAATGAGTTAAAATGGAAGAAAAAAAAACGTTCAATTCAAATGAAAATCCTATAGAATCGGAATATAAAAAGACTGTTCGAATCTAGCCATACCATTAGATTATATTGACAATTCCAAAAAACTATTCATACTATCATTATAGTATGATGACGGTCGGGCGAATATGCCCCCATCGTCTAGCGGTTCAGGACATCTCTCTTTCAAGGAGGCAGCGGGGATTCGACTTCCCCTGGGGGTAGGGTACTACGAAAGGAAGTTGATCATGGATTATCAATAAGCATATAAAGAATTCTTCCTGGGTCGATGCCCGAGCGGTTAATGGGGACGGACTGTAAATTCGTTGACGACTGTCTACGCTGGTTCAAATCCAGCTCGGCCCAAGAATTCACCGCCCCATGAGTAAGATATAATTAATTTATCCTATAGAAAAGAAAGGGTAATGCCTGCTTCGTAGAGAAATAAAGAAAAATTTTTCTCCATCTTTTTTTTTTTTCATCTCATTGAAAGATTGATTATTTTTATTTAACAATAAAATAAAAAATCACTAGTTACTAATAATCCGTCTCACTCTCACTAAAGCCCGTGTTTATGTGGATATAATATCAATATAGCATTCGCATATCTGTTACGTTCCAACATGACGAGTAGAATATTCGTATGAAATCCTAAGTATATGTATGCTATACACCTCGCCGGGATTGTAGTTCAATTGGTCAGAGCACCGCCCTGTCAAGGCGGAAGCTGCGGGTTCGAGCCCCGTCAGTCCCGAACTAGGATCTCATGAATTGAGAAATTCATTTCTCTATTTTTGCGAAAGGGAAGACGAAGAGCAAAATGGAATCAAACAAATTCGGACCGTGGAGATTATTTCTTTTGTTTCGCATGTCTCATCAGATAAATACGGGAAGTTCCTTTTCTTCCCCAGTACTAATTGATAATTGATAAGGAAAAATATATGTAGATTTAGTACAATTGGTACTATCGCTATATTCAGTATTTAAAGTTTAAGAGATACCAATACTCTTTTTTTTTTCAATCATTCTGCTCTTGATCAATGAAATGGAATAGAGTGCTCAGATTTTTGGGGGGGTACAGACACAAAATAGCTTTGTTTATTATATGATATACAATGAACTTAATCTTCATAGAATTTAATTCTCCGGCAAAGTACTTTTTAGGTTAAAGCATATCTTTTCTAAATCTAAATTTTTTTTAGCCTCAATTATGACTACTGATTTGAAACAATTTATTTAATTCTCATTCCAATTTTATATTGCATTTTTGATGTATACGTTCCAACTCCAATCCAACAAAACAAAGAGTATACTGTATACTAATAAAATAACATAAAATAAAAGACCAACAAAACCAAGTAGGGCTCCTTTCTTTTCTTATTCTTAGTAAAGGTAAAGCTTGAATAGTCGATTTTTTAGACTTAACCTTACCTTTTTTACATCTCACTTATACTTATACTGTTCGTCTCTCTGTATGCCCTAGAGAATACCGGTTATATAATACCTTATAATTCTATATACAAAATCCTATGTATATGTATAAGTAGAAGAATTGTATAAGGAAGATAAGATGCTAGGTTATAGAAAAGAACAAGTGGAAAAAGGATGAAAACCTAATGATAGGTATTTATGATCTAATCAAAAATGGTTTTTTGTATGGATAAAAGATCTCCCTATGTTATACTATTCAATTCTCAACGAGAAATTGATTTGATAGATCAGAAATTTTTATTCATAATATTGATCTGATTCAGTATCATCAAGATACAATTCATCCCATTGAATTTACAGGAATCAAATTTATCATCTCTATGGGATTAGATCCCGAGTTAAGTTATTGCGAAAAAAAAAAGATTAGATTATGGAAGTCAATATTCTCGCACTTATTGCTACTGCACTGTTCATTCTAATTCCTACTGCTTTTTTACTTATCATCTATGTAAAAACAGTTAGCCAAAATGATTAATTTGAATGAAACTTGAATTATCAGTTCTTAGCAGTTCAATTCAATTCAATGATTCAAGAAATGAAAGAAAAGAATTCAAACTCTAAGTCTTAAATGAAATGATTGCGCTGAGCTGGAATCAGAACAGAAGTAGCTTATTAAGTATCTAAGCTAGTGTGGTAGAAAGAACTATAATATATAGTTCTTTCTACCACACTAGCTAGTATTGTATACTAATATTAATATAGGCTTCATATAGATAAAATTACAATATGTATATAGTAGATGTACATATAGATAAGATAAAACTTTAATTCTATTTCTTTTTTTTCATCTCAAGAAGTCATTGATTGAACAATTAATGGATGATCCGCGTAGTTATATGATAACTTCTTCGGATTTGGAAAAGGGGTTAGAGTAAACCTGGCCGTTTTTCATGTTTTGTTTAAACATGAGATGAGTCAAAAAAGTATAATTTCTAGAAGTTTAAAACAAATGTGAAATGTGTGATATGTAAATAGCCTAACGGAAGAAGGATCTAATTTTATTATGTGTAGGACCTCTTTGGACAATCACTAATCGTTTCGCTTACAGTGGAAAGAAAATAAATAGTGTCATAATAACAGAATATTTTTTTTCTAAAAGAAAAAAAATATAGACTATTTAGTCAAAATTCGGTTGGAAAGAATCTTCTATTATGCGTAGATTTGAGTTGCAAAATACAATTATGATAATGATTTATTACTCTATTCCAGTACAATTTTGAATACTTTTTTTTAAGGCAAGGCTTTCGCAAAACGATTAATAAAGAATTGATACAGTTCAATTGAACAATCGATTACTCAATTTAGTATTTGTAGTGTCCACAGCGCTAGAGTCCACTCCTTCCCCATACTACAAGTGAAAGAGAAAATGTAAAGACGACCATTAAAGCAGCCCAAGCAAGACTTACTATATCCATGTGAATTATGTCCCTTATTTCTATGAAATAATTATTCGATTATTATTTAATAATCATAGTGGAATCAATGGCACAGAGTCAAAATAGGATTCTGACTTAAGACTATTGATGAACCAAATCAATTCAATGAATACATTTGCAACAAGTTTCAATATTTTAAGATTTCCGGTAGAATCAGGAAGTATTAAGTACAAGATGATACATGCGCCTTTTCTATACACAACTATATATCAGATACCTCTATTTTCTATTTGATCTAAGCTTACTGTCTTTCTATGAAAGAATCGGTAGAACCCACTGCCACTATTACTACATATATATATTCTTTTTTTTTTCAATTTTTACCTTTACTCGATACTATAAGAGTCGACCAACTATTCTGATTCTATGTCTGAACACTCATAGCCTTTCGTGAGTTTAAATACAAAGTATCTTCGTGCCTTTCTACAAGCCCCAAATTTATTTCCCATCATTGTATCCAATCTAATTTAATACCCAACAGAATCACGAGACGCTACTTAAAATTAAAAATTGTTTAAGAGATTTTGATATGCTAGTCTTTTATATAATCTTTTATTCTAGTAGTAAAAATGGGGTGCCTCTTAGGAATCTTTGTATATCGAGATTTCCGATCTTAGTTCTTAATTCCATTCTGGAATTGATTCTCACCATTTATTTATTTCAAACATTACCAATGATTAAATTAATAATTGAGGTTTTTGCTTCATCCCTATTACTGCCGATTTGATTTGGGCTAGACTTATATTTTAAGAAAAAAAGTTACAGTCTTTTCTAAAACCTATGCTATAGTTTATAAAAATCAAGTATTGACACGTCCACTTAGTTCTTTGCCTCCACTTCTTGCGGAGCAATAATTCATCGAATTAGATCGGCAGAATAAGAAATCAAAAAAAAATCTTT